GCAGCTTGCCAAACAAAAGCTAAGAGAAAAAAAAACAGAGGTATAACTGGCATAACATCTACGATTGGATTCAAAAAAGCATAGGCTTCAGGCAATTTGCCGAAGAAAAAACTACTCGAATAAAGGGGCGAATTAATACAAATACAGATCAAACTAACGATATTAAGCATAACAGACATTTTGTTCTTGGAGATAATTGCATTTTGGTTGCCTTTTTGATATAAGGAAAAAGAAAGTAAGGTAAGATAGACAAAAATCCTTTTTTTCTTTGAATCCATCCAACCAAAAATTCTCTAATTCTCAAAGGAGAATAGAAGAAACCATACTTTCATACAATATCTTAATTGAATTCTATGTAATGATCAATAAATTAAGTTGAATTCTGTATCTATATGTATCAAAATCCTAGTACCGGTCTATTCTATTATTCTATATCTATAGAAGATCTATATTCTATAGATAGATTCTATATCTAGATATATATTTAGATATTTATTTGGGCTGTAGTTGACAAACAACCAATAACAATATTATTGTTTCTTAGTGTCGATTAGCAATTGAAATGGGGCGTGGCCAAGTGGTAAGGCAACGGGTTTTGGTCCCGCTATTCGGAGGTTCGAATCCTTCCGTCCCAGCGCGGATCCACTTTTTATACTCGATTATTCCCATATAAACTATATCATAATAAAAAAAAGTGGGGGGGTGGATAGGCATAGGCTATATTAATTAGAAATTTAAGGATCTGTGTCTGCTTGAATTTTATTAACAAATGATCAAGTTCCATGTTCTATAGTATGTTATTTATACTATATCTATAACAAACAGTGACAATTGTTCAGTCTATCTGATAGATATGAGAAACCTTCCCTATTTTTTTTCGATTTTGATTTTCGTAATTTAATTAAAAAAATCAAAATTCAAATCTTAACTTACATTATTTTTTCTACATCTCATTCTCATGAAAAAAAATGGATTTCTTTCTTCTTTTCTTTGATCTATTTCAAATAAAAATTTGAAATTAGTGATGAGTCAATTCAAAAAGAAAGACTGATCTTCCTATAAAGATCAAAGGTGATGCTTTTTGTCCAATTTTCTTCAAATCCAATCAAATTAAATAATGATGTTTAATTTAAATTAAATAGTGAATTTCACTTAGAAAAAATTTTTAATGATTTGGAATCTTTGAAAAAGTAGAAAATCATTTAATTTATCCTATTAAGTCACTTGAAAATGTAGATTCAAAAACTTATTCATTTTTATTTATATTAATATATATCTATAATTATTATATATATCTATAATTATTATTAATATAAATTAATATTATTTTAATTTAATTATTTTATTTATATATATAGATTTCTTTTTTCTTTCTATTATCTATATATTCTATTAGTAATTAGTATGTTAAATATGTTCAAAATGTTGTCTTACTAATATTTTTCTGAAAAATATTATTTCATATATTCATATATAGAAGAAAGGGTGTAGATTACGATGTCTATGGACAGCTGAACCGATGACTATTCATGATTCCATGATTGAATCAATTCCATACCGGTATACCGGTTCCAAATTAGAGGAATGTTATGGTAAAACTTCGTTTGAAACGATGTGGTAGAAAGCAACGTGCGACTTGAAGGATATGACCCATTGTGGATTTTTACATCCATCATTTTAAATTTGTCTAGGAATGAGGTGCTCTTGGCTCGACATTGTTTGTTCTGTTACACTTGAACCCTTCATTTTTTGTCGGGTTGTAAATAGTCCATGATGGAGCTCGAACAGAAAGTATTAATTCATTTCTCAGGGGCAAGGATCTAGGGTTAATGCCAATCAACTGGAACAACTTCGTAAATATATGGAAAATCGAAAGGATCCAATTCGAGCAAGTTTCCAATTCAAAAGCAAAACTTGTTGAAATTGATCCAAAATTTTCGATTCAACGTGTATCATGCTAGAATCAACCGTCCATAGGATTCTTTGATAGAAAGAAATAAAAAAGGGTATGTTGCTACCACTTTGAAAGGATTAAGAAGCACCGAAGTAATGTCTAAACCCAATGATTAAAAATAAGAATAAAGGGTTTAAAAACAAGGAAACACCCTTTGTAATTGTTAATTCTCTCGATAGTCTCAATAACTGGATCCGACTAAAGAATCCAAATAGAATTTGAAATAGTTTAACCGGGATAAACGAAAGGGAGTAAAGACTACTCAATAAATAAAATTGACTAAAGATTTTCCTTTGAGCTATTTAAGAGTTATCCGATTTGAGTTATGAGTACGAGCTGTTTCTTTTTCATTTTTCAAGAAGAAAAAGACTGAAATCATAGTCTAATTGATATTCATTTTATAGGTCCATTTGTGATTTAATTTATTATTTATTAGAATTAGATACATAGGCAAAACTTTGAATTAAATCATTTTTTCTCGAGCCGTACGAGGAGAAAACTTCCTATACGGTTCCAGGGGGGATATTGTTCATCTATATCTATCCC